GTCAATAAGATCAATTATAACAAGTCACACACTCATATTCCGGAAATACAGAAACAAAGAAGTTCCACGATCGAACTCCCAAATTAAAATGGAATAGGCTAACGATAAAAAACCTAAATGCTTAACTTTACTTTCTATTGAAAAGCTAGTTACTCGATTCTTGTGAATCTAATTCATAGAAATTTCGTCCAGTAAAATGGACGAATTATAAATCTCTAAAATAATAGATAGAAATATCGCAAATAGAGCCATTGCAACACCCATCAAAGGAGTAGTTCCCCACCCCGGAGCTACTTTACCATATTCTGAATTTAAGGGTTTTAATAAATCCCCTACAACAGTTCGTCTTGGACCAGACCTAGAACTACCCTCAACGGTTTGTGTAGACATAAATCAATCCTATTTTTTATTCATTGAGATCTGTTGACTTTGTATACCATTGCACTGTAAATAAAAGATCGTATCCTATGGATCTATTGTGATCTTGAAATTTTAGAATTCTAATAATGGAAACAGCAACACTAGTTGCCATCTCTATATCTGGTTTACTTGTAAGTTTTACGGGGTATGCCTTATATACTGCTTTTGGGCAACCCTCTCAACAGCTAAGAGATCCATTCGAAGAACATGGGGACTAGTTGAAGTAATGAGCCCCCAAATATTGGGGGCTCATTACTTCAATTGAAATAATGAAAAATCATTTCATCTTTTTAGTTGGAACTTTAGGGGGTTCTCTAAAAAAGATAGCGAAAAAAATGATTCCTAAAGTCGAGACTAAAAGGAATGTATAAACCAATGCTTCCATAGATTTGATCGTGGTTTAGAATTATAGCTTTCATATCTGTTTATTGTTTATTTTATTGGGGATCATCATCATCTCCTGGATAAAGAAAAAAAAGGACAAGAGTAAAACAAAGTGCAATGATTCAAATCAAGATTTTTCTGATTCTCTATGTCAAATTCAAATCATAACAAAAACAAAAAAAGTAGAAAAAGAACAAAAGAATGTTCTATTAGACTACCTGTCTTCTTGTAGTTGGATCTCCAAGTTTTTGGAATGTTCCAAATTCTACTTGAGCATCCAAATCTGGGTCGATACCAGCAAAAACATCTCGGAACAGGGTTCTAGCACCGTGCCAAATATGTCCAAAAAAGAAGAGCAGAGCAAACGAAGCATGTCCAAAAGTAAACCAACCCCTTGGACTGCTACGAAAAACACCATCCGATTTCAAAGTAGCACGATCTAATTCAAAAATTTCACCCAATTGAGCACGTCTAGCATATTTTTTCACAGTAGCGGGATCACTATAACTGACTCCATTGAGTTCGCCACCATAGAACTCAACAGTTACACCTACTTGTTCGACACTATATTTCGATTCTGCCCTTCGAAAAGGAACATCGGCTCTAACAATTCCGTCTCCGTCTACCAAAACAACCGGAAATGTTTCAAAAAAAGTAGGCATACGGCGTACAAAAAGTTCACACCCCTCTTTATCTCTAAAGATGGGATGCCCTAACCAACCGACAGCTATTCCATCTCCATTGTCCATTGAGCCCGCTCTAAACAATCCCCCTTTTGCTGGATTATTGCCGATGTAATCATAAAAAGCTAATTTTTCGGGAATTTTAGACCAAGCTTCTGATAAACTTTGATTTTCGGCTAGCACAGCACCAACTCTTCGATATATTTCTTGCTGGAAGTATCCCTGATCCCATTGATAACGAGTGGGACCAAATAATTCAATAGGGGTAGTTGCTGAACCATACCACATAGTTCCAGCAACAACAAAAGCTGCAAAAAAGACAGCAGCAATACTGCTGGAAAGTACGGTTTCAATATTTCCCATACGCAATCCTTTGTATAGACGTTGGGGTGGACGCACACTAAGATGGAAAAGACCCGCTAATATGCCCAATGTTCCTGCTGCAATATGATGAGAAGCTATTCCCCCCGGAACAAAAGGATCGAAACCTTCCACACCCCATGCGGGATTTACGGATTGTACCCTTCCAGTTAGTCCATAAGGATCGGATACCCATATTCCAGGACCATACAATCCTGTTACATGAAATGCTCCAAAACCAAAACAAGCCACCCCTGAAAGAAATAAATGAATTCCAAAAATTTTGGGCAAATCCAAAGAAGGTTTTCCGGTACGTTCATCACAAAAAATCTCTAGATCCCAATAAACCCAATGCCAGATAGCCGCTAAAAAGCACAAGCCCGAAAACACAATATGTGCGCCAGCCACACCTTCGTAACTCCAAATACCCGGATTCGTTATAGTCCCCCCTGTGATATTCCAACCCCCCCACGAATTGGTTATTCCTAAACGAGTCATGAAGGGTATAACAAACATACCCTGTCTCCACATTGGGTCAAGAACAGGGTCAGAGGGATCAAAAACTGCTAATTCATATAGAGCCATCGAACCGGCCCAACCAGCAACCAGAGCTGTATGCATTATATGGACAGAAAGCAAACGGCCCGGATCATTTAATACAACAGTATGAACACGATACCAAGGTAAACCCATGAAAATACCCCTTTTATATCAACATAAAATAGACACTATGTAATTTTATTGCATTGGAAAAAACTATATTATGGACCCTCGCCTTTTAGTAGATTATTTCGGAGAAAGGATTAATGTTTGTTCTAGTTTTTTATTAATAGTGAAACAATCATATTTGTAAGAAGAAGAAGAAGCAGATCTATTTTATACCTAATAAGTAACAATACGCAATGGTAGGGGCGACAATTTTACCTATGAGTATTTATTTAAATTAAATAAATAATAAGTAAAGGAAATAATCAAATAAAAATAAGTAAATGCAGGCATATTCGTTTATCACCCTAAAGACCCATTCGTAACAACTTTAGTTTATCTTTACTTTATTTAGTATTCCTCTTTTTATGATCGATAAAAAATACAATATGATAAAAGCAAATCGTTTTTAGCAAATATAATATATTCTTATGTTTTCACACTAAAGGGATTCTGTTAGCGACTTTTTTTTCTATTTTATGCCGGTTGGTGTTCCAAAAATACCTTTTAATTTTCCTGACGAAGAAGAGGGATCTTGGGTTGAGTTATAGTGCGACTTGTAAGATATATTGAGTCATATGGGATTTCCCCGTTCTCTCCCGATTGAGATATCCTCTCTTTCACCCCCCAAAAAGAATGATTGAATCATAAAAAATTTGGAGCGTGAAGTGTAACGAAGTGCAATTCGATCGATTTTTGAGTTTTTTGGAGGGGGGTATCTAGATTACTATTCGAGTCAAAATTTAGAAAAAATTTATGGTTAATTTGATTGGACCAATAAAACGAAATACCCAGGCTCCGTTTAGAAAAAAACCCAATTGATAATATATCTACGATTACTACTTCTATTATATCATATATTTTACAGAAAACATGAAATAAGAAATTAAGAAAAGAGAGAAGTCATAACAAAAAGACATGGTATTGTAATATTTATCCTATATGTGCAAATAAAAATCGGGCAGATCTTTACTCAGAGCAGAAACGAAACCTAAAAGAATTGAAGAAGTCCATTCAGAAACAAGAAAATTACATTGTGATTGGAGTTCTATCTCGATGAAAGCAATACATCAATGAAAAGTTAGTTCAATAAATTTAGTACATTTTTTTTCGTTAAAAGTCCATTATGAAAAGGGAAAAAGAGTTGAAATCGACACATTGATTCCTTTTTTTTATATGATTTTTGATGAACCGTATGCATCAAAAGGTGCATGTACGGCTCTTAAGGAATAAAATTGAATCCTAATCCATGTACTTTATCGACTAAGAGTAGTTTTTTTATGTCAAGCGGTTGAGACTGAAATATCGAATCAACTTTGTGGTATTATAGCATATCTCACTATAGAGGACAGTACAAAAGATATCTTTATGTTTGTACAATGTCTGGGTGGAGGGGTATTACCTGGACTAGCTCTTTTTGATATGATGACAGTGTCAGATTCTGCCGTATACACAATAGCTATGGGATATAGCGCTTCAATGGGAGCCTTTGTTTTGTCAGGAGGAGATATTACCAAACGTCTAGCATTCCCTCACGCTTGGCGCCAATGATTCTTTTATTTGAGAATATATATAAAGACTATACCTTCGCCATAAAAACACTTAAGTAATAATAGCATGGTACTTCAAATTCGATATACAAATTTTTGTTTTTTAAACCATTCGATTATATATAGAAAGAGTAGTATGAAAGAAAGGACATTTACGATTTTGTTTGATCTATCAAGACAGGAACCTAGTTTAGTTTTAGTGTCACAGACTTTTTTGTTTTTAGTTTTCATACCAGAAAGCTTTTAACAATATTTATTTGAATTAGAAATTAGAAGAAAATATATAAATGATATGATAAAAAAAAAGAAACTTTCGGATTGCTGAATAACAAACAATACGAAATAAGAAAGCAACGGAACCATCATAGTAATTTATAAAAAAATATTAAAAAAAAAAGAAAGGGTGGTTTATTGTATCCTTTATCATTAAAGGATCTGGATCTAAAAGACTCAGTAGATTTTATACTTTTTTTCCTCAATGGAAGAAAAAAATCCATAACATAAACGGAGAAAAAAAAACTCATAGACGAAAATACTCTATCCATAGAAGAAAAAAAGAAATTGCATACATGGAAAAGCCGTATGCATCAATACACAGAAAATGCTTGTACGGTTATTGAATGTTATCTTTGTTCATTTACTTTCTTATTTGTATTTATCCTTTTCACCTTAGTTTGAGGAATAGAGAAAATATTTACCAGGGGAAATACTCATCAAAATCTTTATCAAGATAAAGGAAACATTTTTTTATTAAGTTATATAATCAGGGTAATGATCCACCAACCCGCTTCCTCTTTTTATGAGGGAGAGCTGGCAAATTATTTTTTGGATACGGGTGAAATAAGGAGAATACGTAAAAGTGTCATAAGGGCTTATGCAAGAAGAACGGGCCAAAGCTATCGGGCTATATTAACAGGTATGGAAAGGGATAGTTTTATGACACCAGAAGAAGCCCAAGCCCTCGGGATTATTGATGGGATAATAGATCTTGAATATTAAATTAATAGCTAAGATTTTTCTCAAATACAGAATTTGAAATTTCATTTTATCTTCTTAATACTCTTAATTTAATATAATATAATTTCTCTTAATTTAATAAAATGAATTTAATATTAATAATTCAATATTTTTATTAATATATACAACATATGAATTTTTTAATATAACTTTAATAAAAATATAATATTTCTATTATTATTTCTAAGTTATTTATTAACTTATTTACAAATATTTATGAATTTTTTGAATTAATATTATTTATTAACTTAACTCATTTTTTATAAATTTAATATAACATTTCTATTATATATTAATATTAATTAATCTATTATATAGAATATAAATAAAGAATATAAGTAATTCCTAATCATCAGGTTAGGATTGATCTAAACCGGCTCATTATATATATAATATAGGACTCAACATATGCCAACTATGAAACAACTTATTAGAAACACAAGACAGCCAATTCGAAATGTCACAAAATCCCCCGCTCTTCGGGGATGTCCTCAGCGCCGAGGGACATGTACTAGGGTGTATGTGCGACTCGTTTAGATCATATACTAAGAAATCCATTGACACTATCTTAACTAAAAAAAATCTATTATATTAATAAAATAAACATTTTTCTATCATGTATAAAATTTATGGTTTCGATTGGTGCAAACCCAATCACCTCAATTTGCAATTTAAGATGTTTTCCATTGGTAACAAATGGTTACCCATTAAGCGGAGAAAATGCTATTAAAAGAGAATTATACCCTTAATTGATTTTGCAAGAACGGAATAAGAGGGTCAGCTACCCAGCTAATCTTCATACTTAAATACCGTTACTGTATAACTAGATTTCGTTGTGAAAAACCTATTACTAGATATTTCATGGGTAGAGTCAAAGAGTGTCAACTGTACAAGTTAACAATAACATTGATTAAATAAAGATTGAATGAAAGAAGGGGCTCCGGTGTATAGAGAGGACCTAGCCGTTTAAAAAATAATCATAGAAACGATGGAATCCATTCTTTTATCTATGTCCTATTTAATTTACTAAGTTTTTTGATACCTAGTATCAATACAATTTCTTATTTCAAGGTTAAATACTTAGAAAAAAAGCGTGGTTGGGAAGGTTATAGTAGCAAAAGCCATTGGAATTTTTTTTTTATATATTGGAAGAATCCATTTTTGTTATTAATAAACTAGCAAGAAAAAAAAAGAATAACTGAAAAAAATGAAAATGAAATAGTTATTCGCCAAAATCTCATTTATTCAATGACTAGAACTAAACGAGGATATATAGCTCGGAAACGGAGAACAAAAAATAGTTTATTTACATCAAGCTTTCGCGGGGCTCATTCAAAACTTACTCGAACTATTTCTCAACAGAAAATAAAAGCTTTGGTTTCGTCTCATCGAGATAGAGCTAAGAAAAAAAGGGATTTTCGTAGTTTATGGATTAGTCGAATAAATGCAGTTATTAGCAAGAATAAAAAAATATACTATATTTATAATAATTTAATATATAATCTATACAAGAGGCAATTGCTTCTTAATCGTAAAATAGTTGCACAAATAGCTATATTTAAAGAAAATTGTCTTTTTATGATTGCCAACGAGATCATAAAAACTAAAATTCCCCGGAGACTCAACTCCGGGAAGGTATAGAATAGAAATTTGTATGATAAAAGAGAATTAATATGATAAAGTAAAGTAATCAAAATAAACAATCACACTCAATAAAAAAAATAGAGTTACTCTTTAGTTGAATTTAAATTTGTTAAATTTGAACCTATTTTTTTTTTTTTTAAACGCAGTAGTAGTCCTAGAGGTCGACTCGCTTTTTTCAAATGGTTTTTTTTCATTAGTAAGAAAAGGTAACGAAGATAAAATACGAGCTTGTTTTATAGCAATCGTAATTAATCGTTGTTGTTTTAAGGTCAATCTATTCACGCGTCTAGATAATATTTTTCCTTGTTCACTAATAAATCGACTAAGTAAACCCATGTTTTTATAATCAATTTGGTCCCTCGATTGGATCGGGGGCAAACGTCTACGAAACGATCGCTTTGAAGATCGTTTGGATTTAAGAAAGAGTCGCTTAGATTTATCCATGGTTTGCTTATTCCTATTCCAAAAATCGCGTTTTCTTTAAATAAAAAAAAAAATTCTATTCTTACTTTCTTTTTATATATATAAAAATGATATCTGTATATAATAAAATATAATAATAAAATTATATATGAATACATATATGAAAAATGGATCATTTTAAAAGGTAATACATAAGCGATCAATTTTATCTATTTCTTTATTTCCGCGTGAATCATATGTTTGCAACAACAGGGACAAAATTTTCTCAATTCCAATCGACTAGGTGTATTATGTCGATTTTTTTGAGTAACATATCTGGAAATACCCGTTGATTCCTTATTAACACTCTTTTGATCACAACTGGTACATTCCAAAATAACAGTTACTCTCATATCTTTACCCTTGGCCATGAACCTCCTTTGGGTTTTTAATTCACTTAACTCTTCTATTTTTGGATTCGAAATGAAGAACAAAAGAACGAAAAAAAGTAAAAGTGAATAAAATAATTCGAAAAAAATTCTAAAAGATTTCGTTCCAATTAATATAGTACAGTAATAATTAGGTAAATAATTAGGTAAGGTAATATAATACAATGATTTTTAATTTTATTTCGTTTCGAATCACAGTACAATATTTTCGTTTTTCATTTAAGTATCTTGTATGATATTGTTGCCTCCGTTCTATACATTCTGTTTCGATTTCTGGTCTCACTATATTATTTATTTAATAGAAATGGAATTGAATTAAGAATTCAATTCCATTGAAGCCTGAACCAGATTCCGAGTTTTACTAAGGCCAAATCCACCTTTATTCTTTCTCTTTTTTAACTTATTCTAATTCTAAAAAAAAAGAAATAAAGAAGAGGGGATTAATTACAGATATTTTATTGGATCAATAATTTGCTTTACCCCTTCCCGTGCCAATAACTAGAATGAAAAAAAGGGAAATATCAATGCATCTGGGAAAAAACGATTGATCTCTATCAAGAGACCCGCCAAAGCCCCGAACCATAAAGTACTTACTACTGGTGCCACGGAAAGATATGTTTTTAGATATCGCATTTCAAATCCTCCTTTTTTAAAGTATTTTATTTGATTCTATTATTTAATAATATTATTTATTATATTTTTTATTCTATTTTTTTGTTTTTCGTAAATAATATTTAACTATATTATTAACTATACTATTATATATATATATAATATATATTAGTATTATATATATTAATTACGTACGAACTTACGTATGAATTATTCTTTAACGAATATTTTAAATTATTTTTTTTAATTATTCAATTTTATATTTGTAATATGTAATATTATTTTTAATTTAATATTCTTTCATATCCTATATTATAGTATAGGAAAAAACGAAAAAGAAAAATGATAGAATAAGTGATATATATATCAATATATATATATCAGCGAAGAAAAGAAAAATGTGGAAAACAAGACAAAGATTCTTTAGAATGACACTGGAAACCAATAGAAAGGGATGTAGCGCAGCTTGGTAGCGCGTTTGTTTTGGGTACAAAATGTCACGGGTTCAAATCCTGTCATCCCTATCCTTAACTATTACTTATCATATGATATTGATATTATTTATCATATGAACAATTGAACAATAAAAAGGGGACCGATTGATTCCACTACATCTTACATATATTTATATATGCAAGATGTAGTGGAATCATATAAAATAAAATTATGAGAATAAAACGCTCTTAGTTCAGTTCGGTAGAACGCGGGTCTCCAAAACCCGATGTCGTAGGTTCAAATCCTACAGAGCGTGATAGTTCAAATCCTATAGAGCGCGACTCTATTACTGTTAAAGTGAGAATTACACTGAAATAAAAATAATTGAACAGCAGTATAAAATATGAATTTTTTGACCCATTGCGGATTAGGATTAAAACAAATAAATAAGGGATCAATAAACAAACGAGACATTAATTAATCAAAGGTCCAACTGATCACCTCGTCGGTATTGTAAATATGCAGTTATAAATAAGCCAGCCAAAGTAATAGGAATTAAACCCAACACGATTCCAAATAGAAAAACTTCAATCATTTTTATTTGTTCGAAAGGGAAAGAGGGAGGTAATATCTATCCTTAAATATTATAATCTGTATTGATCATGAATCTCAATGACCAAAAATTGGAAATTGACACGGTAAGGAACCATAGAATATTTGGAATATACCGAAATTTCCAATGAATTTAATTTGATTTCATAATTTCAAATCAAATAAGTCGTATCTTATTCAGACCGATAAATAGAACTGAGGTTATAGTTAAAACCGCTAATAGAAAACCGAAATAACTAGTTATAGTGGGCATAAAAAAGCTAAATGAAATATGTTCTTTTTATACATATGTTTATAAAGCACTTCCCTAAATTTCCATTTTTGAGAGAAAAAAAGAAGATAAATAAAAATATCACTTGAAAGATACAATTTGAAAATTTGAGATTCATCAATTAACTATTACAGACGAACAAAAAGAAATATAGTGACATAGTTAAGAAATCAATTAATCATCTGTGACATCTACCCATTCTGTGATTCCAAATCAACAGATTTATTGAGCAATTCATGAATTGAGTAAGCTAATCTAATTAGAATATTCTTTATTATTCTTCATATATATATATGAAAATTAAAGAATAATAAATATTAAAGAATAATAAAGAATATTTTAACAAAAAAGTAAAATAATAAGAAAATTTTCTTGTTTAAATTTATTTAACTTTGAATTAATATGAAAGAAAATAGGAAAAAAAATCGATTTTATTTTGACCTCCTTTTTTCCTTG